AGTGAGTTATCCGAATCATTAATTTTCCTTTCATGGGGTTTATCCATTATTTATCTGGTTCTGTATTTAAAAATAAAAAATAAACATTTAAGCTCAATAATCAAGATAGGTGTTATTTTTACTCAAGTTTTTGCTACTTCAAATATTTTCAATCAAATACATAAATCTGTAATATTAGTACCCGCTCTTCAATCTCAATGGTTAATGATGCATGTAAGTATGACCCTAGTGGGCTATGCATCTCTTTTATGCGGATCCTTATTATCAGTAACACTTTTAGTCATTACATTTCAAAAAAAGAGAATTATTTTTAGTAACATCCATTTTTTATTAAAAAAGACATTTTATTTTGGTAATAATCAAAACGCGAATGAAAAGATAAAAACTGTTTTACAAAGCACTTCTTTTTTTTCAACTAGGAATTTTTACAGATACCAATTAATTCAACAATTGGAACATTGGAGTTCTCGTGTTATTAGTATAGGTTTTTTTTTTTTTAGTATAGGTATTCTTTCGGGAGCTGTGTGGGCTAATGAAGCATGGGGATCATATTGGAATTGGGATCCAAAAGAAACGTGGGCATTTATTACTTGGATTATATTCACGATTTATTTACATACGAAGAAAAATTCGAACGGTATAAATTCTTCAATTGTCGCTGTTATAGGCTTTCTGCTAATTTGGCTCTGCTATTTTGGGATCAATCTATTAGAAATAGGGCTGCACAGTTATGGTTCATTTCTATTTTAATCGAATTGAATAAAGAGCTTGATGAATACAAATATAAAATAAATGGTAAAAAAAATTATATTCATTCTCATATCAACCAATATTGATATATCGAATTTCCATTACGAATATATACTTGGCTTTTTTTATTCGTAAATAAATAGTATATTTATATTAAATTGACTCTTCGAAATCATCATAAAATAAATATATTATATTACACTTAAACTAGATAAACCCGTACTCAAAACCAAAATATAGGTTCATTATGAAGTACGGGTTTTATTGGTAAAAAAAAACACAAATTTAAATTAATAAGTTAGACCCATGCTTCGAGTTGTTTCATACCATAGATAAACCCGAACACTCAAAAAATCTGTTGGACAGGCAGATTCGCATCTTTTACAACCGACACAGTCCTCCGTTCGTGGAGCAGAAGCAATTTGCTTAGCTTTGCAACCGTCCCAAGGGATCATTTCTAATACATCTGTAGGACAAACTCGAACACATTGAGTGCACCCGATACATGTATCATAAATCTTTACTGAATGCGACATTGGATCTATAAATATTGTCAAACATCATAAAATTTCAATCTAATCAATTTGTATTTGTAACTGAATTATATATTTAGATATTAGATGAATCAATGATTTATCCAAATTATTTTGAATCAATCAATTATTTTCTATTTTATGTGTGCGCAATAGCTTTCTAAAATTTACGAAACTTGACTTGACTCGTATTAAATTTTATTTGTATATTTAAGAAATGAATTGTTTACTGCCTGTTAACTTTGTTTTTATTAATTATATATCATTAATATTAATAAAGTAAATTGTTAGAATCTTATTTAAATTATTTTATGATGTAGATGATGAGTAAAAATCCATATAGTAAAAATAGATATATATCATCAACGAATTTTCTATTGTGGATACATACGTATCCTTAACATACTGAAACGGATGCTATTATTAGTATTAAACCAATATCGATTTATACAAGTAAAATCCTCTAATCGAAAATTGGTCCAAAGAAAAAACTTCAATTTAATTAATTTTTTGTTTTCATTTGTCCGATTTAAATTTTTTTTTTTGAAATTGAAACAAATTAAAATTCGAAATTCTCTACAACGTCGAGATGATAAAATAGTTTCAGGAACAAATAAATCATCAACATGTTCGTTTTTATTTACACTCAGATTTTGATGTTGTGCGGTTGATTTATTTGTATTCATAATATATAATCGCTTTTTTTTTCTTTGATTTGTTTGGTGCTTGTTCTTATAAAAACATGAACTACGTACAATTTGATAAATAATAAATTTTCTCTTTTTTTTTATAGAAAGACGAATTGGTTCCAGAATTAATATTCCCCCTTTCATCGATTTGGTACAAGTTAATTTATTATGAATCAACATGATATTCAGATTCATTTCTTCTCTTCGAATAGATGATAGAGCCATTTCTTTTGGATTTAGAAGTCTAAGTAGGAAACAATATACTTTAATATTGTTTATTATTTTGTGCTTCATAAGATTATCCCATCTCAATTGAAAAATCAAATATCTTTTGAGGAAGATGTCAAATCCTTTTTTTTTATTATTCTTGTATTTTTTGTGTTTTTGTTCATCCAATGATATATAATTTTTTTTTGTTGTACTTTCATTAATTTTTACATTATAAAATTGTACAAATTTTTGTAAAAACCAAAGTTCCACATTAAATCTCGCCTTATTTAGTATTTTATTTTTATTTTTTTTATAAAGTGTAAGATCAAAAAAACTTTTCTTATCAAAAAGATATAATTTTTGTATCTTTAACAGAATTTGACAGTCAAAATATTTTGTATTCACCTTTTGCTCTATATTCTTACGATTTTCGTATCGTCGATAATTATTGAAAAAATTATTGATAGGGATATTCTTTACTTTAACTTTATCGAGTAATTTGGTTTTATCTGTATTATAATTTATAAAAGTTATTTTTTTTTTTGTTACTTGTAATTTTTCTTTTAATGGCGATTTAGACATATAAATAGAGTAGGCCGCCTTATTTTCCTTATTTTCATAATTATTTTTAGAATTATAGTCTAAATATGATAAAAGATCATATCGATAATGTTTTTTAAACTGACAGTTTTGATCTGACACTAACGTTTTTTCATGATGAATTAATGAGGATTGCTCCGATAAATATTCTTTGTTTAAATCTTTATTTTGAATTGTAGAATGCTGATTTATTCTATTTCGCCATTTTTTTGGTACTAATCGAGACCATATAATTGGTGATAAATCATAGTGATAATAATCTTTTATACAATCTTTCCATTTATTTTTTTCAAAATTCCAACGTTTTTTATATCTTAATTTTGAGTCAAAATGAAAGATTCTTTGTGTTCTAAAAAATTTTGGAATTACATTATTACTAAAAACAGACGTTTCATGATATTGAAGTACATATCTTAACTTATCCAAGTAATTAATTGGAATTTGTGATAATTTATAAAACACATATGTTTGTGACAAGGAAGATAAGCCAGACAGAATAGTTGAGTTTTGATTATTAATATTAAGTAACTTTTTGATAGTTGAAATAAACCGAATTGTTATTTTTTTTGTTTGTTCAACTCTTTCGTTCTTTTTTTTATTATTGTAAATGTACTTATCAAAACTGTTTTTTATTGATTGAAGAACGAGTTGTACATTGATACTTAGTATTTTTCTGTTACTGATAAATAAAAAATTATTTATGTATATTTCTTTTATCAATAATGTTACAATTTTAAAAAAAAAATTTTTGGATTCGTAAATGAATCTCGACATTTTTTTTAATATCCCGAAAAGGCGTTTTCGCAATTTTTTTAATTTTAATTTGATTCGATCAACTCGTTTATTTTTTTTTTTATTAGGACAAATCCGGATAGTTAAAAATCTTTTTTTTCTGTCTTTTTTTATTTTTTTTGTTTTATCAATCAAATATTTCATTTTATTCTGTGTCGATAAATATTTTGTAGAATCTTTTTCTTTTTTTTGAATAGAGGATTCATCAATTCTATTATTTTTTAGTAGAGAATCTTTTTCTTTTTTAGTTTCACTTGGTTGATATATATCTATTTTTAACTTGAATATATTACTTTCTTTGAACAAGTTTTTTGTTTTTAAAAAAGAATATTTTGTTATTAAAAATTTGAAAAAACTTTTTTTATCTTTGAGTAACAAATGAGTTCTTTCGTTATTCATTATCATTATTATAAATCGTTGGGGTGTGAAAGAAATTGTTTTCAATTTTCTAATTTTTTTTGCGAGTCTTTTAAAAATAGGTTCAAAAAAGGAGGACCTTTTTCGGGGAGGACCAAAAGGCATTTCAGCTTCCATTCCCCAAACTGTTAAAAAAAAAAAATCCTCTTTATTTCTTTTTTTTTTCATTGGATTCCTATGAAGGGATCGGAGCTTAGATCTGTACCAAGGTTTAAAGTGGAAAGGAAATAGAATCTTGATTTGAATACCATCTGTTAACCACTTTTTAGGAAATTCCCTTTCTGATAATTGAACCCCATTATAAGTACATTTAACATGTATCTCTCTATTCCATTGGTTTAAATCCTCAGACCATTCGGGAAATTGAAATAATAACATCCGTCCTATATTCTTAGCGAATATCAATGAAGGTAATAGAATATATTTTCTAAGACCGGATTGGGTTACTAACATACAACCTCTCATTGTTTGAGCAAATGGAATGGTATCCCAAGTTTCTGCTATTTCGATACAGGTTCTCTCTTCGATTTTGTACGTGGTGTTTTTCGACATTTCTTTTATCTCTTCTTCTTTAGAATCTGAAAGTTTGAGTTGTTTATTTTTATGAATTGAATTTCGAAACATAAATTTCATCAGTTCATAAAATTTAAAATACAAATCGAATAGTTTATTATCTTTTTTTCGTTCCAAAAAAAGTGGAGAGTGTAGATTGGTTTGAAACAACTCCCAAATAACTGTTTTACGCCTTTGGGTGCGCCTAGAACCTTTGATTATATCTCGACGAAAATCCGATTGGTGTGAATAACGTATTAAAGCCACCTCCTCGGTATTTGTCTGTTTATCGGTAAAAATAATTACACGTTTGACTTTTCTTGAGCGAATACCATGATCTTCCGCCAATCGGTCTTCCGCATTTCCCCTTTCCTGTTGTTCCAATTCGTCGATTAATTTGTATGACCAATGGGATATTTTTTTACGTATTTCTTTTATGCTATCGGATTTTTTTTTT